TAGGAACGTCTGTACCCGAAAGAATGGTATCTCCAATTCTCGCCCCTCTGGGATGTAAAATATATCTCTTCTCACCATCCCCATAGTGTATGAGACAAATGTGTGCATTTCGATTAGGGTCGTATTCTATGGTTATGATTCTCCCCGATATGTCTTTTTCATTCCGTCGAAAATCGATTGTACGGTATAGACGCTTATGACCTCCCCCTCTATGCCTTGCGGTAATGATTCCTCTGGCATTCCTCCCTTTCCCACAATGACGCTGTCCAGAGATCAAATTCTTTCGTGGATTGGATTTCACTCGACTGTCTGCGGCCCCATTGCGTGTGCTCGGGGTAGAAGGTTTGTAGAAATGTATCGCCGTATTATTCAGGATTTTGATTGAAGCTCTTTTCTTTCTATAAAAGGGGTGGAATAGAATAACCCGGTTGAAGCGTAATGATCATACGTCTGTAATGCATTGTATGTCCCCTAATAGGGCCCATTCTTCGACCCTTTCCCGGGAGCCGATGACTATTCATCGCTATTACCTTAACCCCAAAGAAGAGTTCAACCCAATGCTTTATTTCTGTCCGAGTTGATCCTGCTTCGACATTAGAAGTATATTGATTCTTCCCCACCAATAGCCTAACACTTTTTTCTGTAAATACGGCATATTTGATTCCATCCATAAATCCACTTTCTTTCCTATAAGTTCCAGTATTGATAAGAATTCGAGTTCTTACTGTTCATATGTTATAGTATGAATATACCACACCAATTCGTTCTCTAGTAAGATTTGAATTCGACTCTACAGAATCGAACGAATCTCATAGAGACCTCTATCGAAATCGAACTCTATACAAATAGAAGATCGAAAGAATTCGGAAAACAAGAAAACCCAGATATCTATATATCTATATATAATAGATATATAAATATAAAGTACGATTTATTTCTCTGATGATGATGATACAGAGCCAGTTCCACTCGACTGAACTTCTGAAACGCTCCCATCCCATTGGTGTGCATCCAGTAGGAATTGAACCTACGAATTCGCCAATTATGAGTTGGGCGCTTTAACCATTCAGCCATGGATGCTTGGATCATCATACATCGTGAATAAATCATTTCCAACCCCACCATACATAACTATGCGAACCAAACCGCCGAGAGGCTATGAAGTCCAATTATGGATCTTCGAATTGAGAGAGATATTGAGAGAAATTAAGAATTTTGACTCGTTGTTAGATTCATGGACCAAATTCGATTTAGTGGGATCTTTCATTTACCTTTTTTTTCACCAAGAACGTTTTCTGAAACTTTTGGACCCCCGAATTTGGAGTATCCTCCTTTCGGGTTCAACAAGCAACCGATCTTTCACGAGCAAAGTTGCAGTACTGGTTAAGGGTGTAGTACTGATTCTAGTAGGGGTCCTTATATCTCGTATGCACCATCAAACTATGGTCGAAAGAAAAAATCTCTATTTGAGGGGGCTTCTTCCTCTACCTATGAATTCCATTGGATCCAGAAATGATACATTGTTTCGGTCTTCCCATAAGTTGGTTGTTTCGCTTCTGTCTCTTCCAAAAGGGAAAAAGATCTCTGAGAGTTGTTTCATGGATCCGAAAGGGGGGCCTTGGGTTCTCCCAATAACTCAAAAGTGTATCATGCCTGAATCGAACTGGGGTTCGCGGTGGTGGAGGAACGGGATCGGAAAAAATAGGGATTCTAGTTGGAAGATATCGAAAGACAGCGTAGCTGGAATTGAGATCTCATTCAAAGAGAAAGATATCCAATATCTGGAGTTTCTTTTTGTATCCTATACGACGGATGATCCGATCGGCATGGACCACGATTGGGACTGGTTTGATGGCCTTTCTCCGAGGAAGAAGGGAAACAGAATCAACTTGAATTCGGGACAGCTATTCGAAATCTTAGTGAAACACTGGATTTTTTATCTCATGCCTGCTTTTCGTGAAAAAAGACCGATGGAAGGGGAGGGTTTCTTCAAACAACAGAGATCGTATTTTTTGAGGAAGGTATCGAGAGAGAATTGGATTTGGTTAGACAATGGGTGGTTGGGAAACAAAGATCGGTTTTTTAGCAAGGTGGGGAATGTATCGTCAAATATTCACTCTGATTCCACAAGATCTAGTTTCGTTCAAGTAACGGATTCTAGCCAATTGAAAGGATCTTCGGATCAATCCAGAAATGCTTTCGATTCCATTAGTAATGAGGATTCGGAATCTCACACATTGATCAATCAAAGAGAGATTCAACAACTCAAAGAAAGATCGATTCTTTTGGATTGGGATCCTTCCGTTCTTCAAACGGAACGAACCGAGATAGAATCAGACCGATTCCCGAAAAGCCTTTCTGGAGATTCCTTAATGTCCCGGCTATTCGCGGAACGTGAGAAGCGGATGATTCGTCATCTGCTTCCGGAAGAAATCGAAGAATTTCTTGGGAATCCTACAAGATCAATTCGTTCTTTTTTCTCTGACAGATGGTCTGAACTTCAGCTGGGTTCGAATCCTACTGAGAGGTCCGATCCTAAATTGTTGAAGAAACAACACGAGGTTTCTTTTGTCTCTTCCAGGCGATCGGAAAAGAAAGAAATAGTGGATCTATTCAAGATCATTCCGTATTTACAAAAGACCATCTCAATTCATCCTCTTTCATCAGATCCGGGATGTGAAATGGTTCCGAAGGATGAACCGGATCTGGACAATTCCAATAAGATTTCATTCTTGACCCAAAATCCATTTTTTGATTTCTTTCATCTATTCCATGACCGGAGCAGGGTGGGGTACACGTTACACCACGATTTTGAATCAGAAGAGAGATTTTTAAAACTAGCGGATCTACTCATTCTATCAATCACCAAGCCAGATCTGGTGTATAAAAGGGTATTTTTTCCTTTTTCTGAGGCGAAGAGGCGTTTTCAATTTCAAGTAGTGTTCGATCGATATCATCATCATCGAGATCGCTTACGGATTCATCGATCTCGCTATCGATTCCGTATTCATCTGAATCAATTCCGTATTCATCGATCTCGATTCCGTATTCATCTGAATCGATTCCGTATTCATCTGAATCGATTCCGTATTCATCTGAATCGATTCCGTATTTCTCTGAATCGAGATCGATTCTGGATTCCTCTGAATCGATTGTGTATTCATCTGAATCGATTCCGTACTCATCTGAATCGATTCCGTATTCATCTGAATCGATTCCGTATTCATCTGAATCGATTCCGTATTCATCTGAATCGATTCCGTATTCATCTGAATCGATTCTGTAGTCATCTGAATCGATTCTGTAGTCATCTGAATCGATTCTGTAGTCATCTGAATCGATTCCGTATGAATCCGACTCAATATTGGATTGATTGGGCCGAGTTTATGGTCAAACTGTCGAAGTCACATCCCTTTTTGACGAAGTCACCTCGTTTCCTTTTGTCAAAGGCATCTTTATTTTTGTCGAATTCCCTTCCCTTTTTGTCGAAGTCACTTCTCTTCTTTTTGTCGAAGTCACTTCTCTTTTTGTCCTTTTTGTCGAAGTCACTTCCTTTTTTCTTTTTGAGTATCGGAAGTCCCCCTATTCCTGGGTCTGAGATCCCCCTCTCTATCTATGAATTGAAAGGGCCGAATGATCAACTCTGCTTAGATGATCATGATCCTTCCAAAAAATCAAAATTCTCGATCAATGGAGGCACAATATCACCCTTTTTGTTCAATAAGACAAAATGGATGATTGACTCATTCCCTACTCAAAAGAATTGCAGGAACAATTTGGATAACACGGATTCCTATTTCTCAATGATATCCCACGATCGAGACAATTGGCTGAATCCCGTGAAACCATTTCATCGAAATTCTTTGATATCTTCTTTTTCTAAAGCCAATCGACTTCGATTCTTGAATAATCCACATCACTTCTGGTTCTATTGTAACAAAAAATTCCCTTTTTCTGTGGAAAAGGCCCTTCTCAAGAATTCGGATCTTACGTATGGACAATTCCTCAATATCTTGTTCATTCGCAACAAAAGATTTTCTTTGTGCGTCGGTAAAAAAAAACATGTTTTTTTGGAGCAAGATAAGATTTCACCAATCGAGTCACAGGTATCTAAGATATTCATACCTAAGGATTTGCCACAAAGTGGTGACGAAACGTCTAACTTATACAAATCTTTCGATTGTCCAATTCGATCCGATCCATTCGTTGGTAGAGCTATTTATTCGATCGCAGACATTTCTGGAACACCTCTAACAGAGGGACAAATAGCCCATTTTGAAAGAACGGATTGTCCACCTCTTTCAGATCTGAATCTATCTGATTCCGAAGGGAAGCAGTATCTCAATTTCAATTCAAACATGGGTTTGATTCCTACTTCCTGGGCTGAGAAATCCAAAAAGAGGAAAAAACAGAGTCTTAGGGTTAAGAAACGGGAGATGGATAGAACCCTTCAACGAGAGCGTGCTTTTTCAGATCTCTCAAAATGGCATCTGTTCCAACCATATATACCGTGGTTCTTTACTTTGACAGGGTTCAAATATCTCAAATTCGCCCTTTTAGATCCTTTTTCAAACCTATTGTGCAGTCACATATCTTTTTTTCAGGATATTCTGGAGACATCATGGTGGATTCTTCAGACAAAATTGTGGGCGATTCTTTCAAAATGGAATCTCAGTGAGATTTCGAGTCATTGTTTACGGATTCGTCTTCGGTCCGCAGCAATGATTCATCAAAATAATGAATCACCCCTATGGCTGAGATCATCAAATGCTCGGGAGTTCCTCATCCTTTTCGTTCTTCTTGTTGCTGGATATCTCGTGAATACACATCTTCTCTTTGTTTCCCGAGCCTCTAGTGAGTTACAGACGGATTTCAAAAAGATCAAATCTTTGATGATTCCATCATACATGATTGAGTTGCGACAACTTCTGGATAGGTATCCTACATCTGAACAAAATTCTTTTTGGTTAAAGAATCTCTTTCTAGTTGCTCTGGAACAATTCGTCTATTTTCTAGAAGCAATATGGGGTTCTGCTTTTAACAGGCTATTCGGTGGCGGTCCCACTTATGGGTTCAAATCCATAGGTTCTAAGAAGAAATTTTGGAATAGCAATCTCATCGGTATCATGGATTTCCTAAGGATCATACCAAATCCCTTCAATCGAATCACTTTTTCGAGAAATACGAGACATCTAAGTCGTACAAGTAAAGAGATCTATTCATTGCTAAGAAAAAACGTGAACGTTGAGTGGATTGATGATCAAATCGAATCTTGGGTCACGAACAGTGATTTGATTGAGGATGAAGAAAGAGAATTCTTGGTTCAGTTCTGCACCTTAACGACAGAAAAAAGGATGGATCAAATGCTATTGAGTCTGACTCATAGTGATGGTTTATCAAAGAATGACTCTAGTTATCAAATGGTTGAACAACTGGGATCAATTTACTTACGATACGTAGTTGACATTCATCAAAAGGATCTAATGAATTATGAGTTCAATAGATCCTGTTTAGCCGAAAGACGGATATTCCTTGCTCATTTTCAGACAATCACTTATTCGTGTGGGGCTAATTTACGATCTCATGGAGAACCCTTTTCGCTCCGCTTAGCCCTATCCCCCTCTAGGGGTATTTTAGTGATAGGTTCGATAGGAACTGGACGATCCTATTTGGTCAAATCCCTCGCGACAAACTCCTCTGTTCCTTTCATTACGGTAGTTCCGAACAAGTTCCTGGATGACCTTTTTTATCAGATCGATCCTTATGATAGTGACGTTGAGGATCTTTTTTATGATTCTAGTGATAGTGATAGTGATGATAGTTACGCTATTGATATTGATGAGAGTGACGCTATTGATATTGATGAGAGTGACGATAGCGATAGCGATGATGACCTTGATATAGATGATATAGAGCTGCTAAATGAGCTAACTACGGATAGGGATAGACTACTACTAGAGCGATTTAGTATCCTCCTTCCATTCGAAGTAGCAAAAGCGATGTCCCCTTGCATACTATGGATTCCAAACATTCATGATCTGTCTGTGCGTGCGTCGAATGACTTATCCCTCGGTCTATTAGTGAACTCTCTCTCCAGGGATTGTGAAAGATGCTCCACTAGCAATATCCTTGTTATTGCTTCGACTCATATTCCCAAAAAAGTGGATCCCGCTCTAATAGCTCCGAATAAATTAAATACATGCCTTAAGCTACGAAGGCTTCCTATTCCACAACAACGAAAGCACTTTTTCACTCTTTCCTATACGATGGGATTTCACTTGGAAAAGAAACTGTCCCATCCTAATGGATTCGGGTCCATAACCATGGGTTCCAGTGTACGAGATCTTGTAGCACTTACCAATGAGGCCCTATCCATTAGTATTGCACAGAAGAAATCCATTATAGACACTCATACAATTCGATCCGCTCTTCATAGACAAACTTGGAATTTGCGAGCGAAGGTAAGACCGGTTCAGGATCATGGGATCCTTTTCTATCAGATAGGAAGGGCTGTTGCACAAAATGTACTTCTAAGTAATGGCTCCATAGATCCTATATCTATCTATCTGAAGAAGAGATTCCCTAAGGAAGGGGGTTCTGATTTGTACAACTGGTACTTCGAGCTTGCAACGAGCATGAAGAGATTAACGATACTTCTTTATCTTTTGAGTTGTTCTGCCGGATCGGTCGCTCATGATCTTTGGTCTCTACCCGGACCCGATGAAAAAAATGGGATCACTTCTTATTTGGTTGAGACTGATTCTGCTCTAGTTCGTAGCCTATTAGAAGTATTCGAAGGAGAGGGTACTCTATCCTCTCGGACCGAAAAAGATGGCAGTCAGTTTGATAATGATCGAGTGACATTGCTTCTTCGGTCCGAACGAAGGAATCCCTTAGATATGATGAAAAATGGATTTTGTTCTAGCGTTGATCCGAAATTTCTCTATGAAAAAGACGAATCGGAGTTTGAATTGGAAGAAGGGGTTGCATTTAGAGAAGGAGATCTCGACCCGGAACAGATAGAGGAGGATTTCTTCGATGACATAGTTTTGGCTCCTAGAATATGGTACCCCGATCGATTTGGTTTGATCGAAAGTCCCAATGAATTGGGATTTCCCTATTGGGCCAGGTCATTTTGGGGCACGCGGATCATTTCTCATCAAGAGAATGATTCGGAAGAGAATGATTCGGAGTTCTTGCAGAGTGGAACCATGCAGTACCAGACACGAGATCGATTTTCCAAAGACCAAGTCTTTTTTCAATTTCAAATAAGCCAATTTCTTTGGGACCCTGCGAATCCATTCTTTTTCGATGCGCCCGTGTTCTCACGTCGAGAATTCTTTGCAGATCAAGAGATGGCAAAGGGGCTTCTTACTTCCCTAACAAGTCCTCCTACATCGCTGTCTAAAAGCTGGTTCATCAAGAATACGCAAGAAAATAACTTTGAATTGTTGATTCATCGCCAGAGATGTCAGAGAACCAATAGTTCATTATCTAATGGGTCTTTCCGTTCTAATACTCTATCCGAGAGTTATCAGTATTTATCAAATCTGTTCCTATCTAACGGAACGCTAGTGGATCAAATGACAAAGACATTGTTGAGAAAGAGATGGCTTTTCCCGGATGAGATGAACCATTTGATTCATTTAACAGGAGAAAAATTTCCCATTCCTTAGCCGGAGCCAGGAAAGGGGGATTAAGTAGAACAAAATTGACCGGTTGGTAGAGTCGTGGAAATACTTGTTTCTTTCCTATTTTTGGCCTTAGCTACATGGCACTGCTACTGCGGAAACATGGAAGAATTGAAATCTTAGATCAAAACACGATGTCTGTATGGATGGTATGAACTGCCTAAACAAGAATTCTGGAACGGTGAACAAGCAGAGCCTATTATTATTACTCAGACTCACTCCATTACATTAATAAATTTCCATTAATGAAACATGGAAATTCATTTGAAAATCAAAAATATGCATGTCCGATGAAAGGGTTGTTGCTATCTGCTCCAATAACGAATCATTGGTTTCACTGAATAACTCAAAAATGCACGGAATAACTAAAGAAAATAGATAGACCTTTCTCTTCGTCTCCGATCGATGGATCTTATCAATTGGAAGATCTCCTATATGGCTAAGAAACATTCCAGTTGACCGAGCCTAATTCGCATTGTTTTGTTCCGAAGGCAAGATATTCACGGGGCCGATTCGTCCGATTCAGATATTCACGACCAAGAGGTACTGGATTCTCTTTCGGATAGGCCCCGAAAGGGGAAGGAAGGCTGGAATGCCAAGGGACGTCTATTATCGAATTCACCTGACCCGAGAGTACCCATTTTTGGGGGGAACGTCCAGCGCCAAAGTCACTGACTGGGTAAGGCGCCAATCCAATCCCTCAAACGGTGTACTTTCTAGGTTACGGGCGGGCATTTTCCCAGAGGTTTTTATTGTATCAATCTACCCCTGTGTGATTCCTGTTGAAGCATCTACTCGGGGGGTGGGTGCAGGGCGGACGATTTCAAAGCGAACTCCCCATTCATTAGATAGAGAAGATCTCCAAGATTTCGTGATCCGCTGCCGAACTTATTCCAATTCCAACAGCTCGGACTCGGGTCGTGGGGATCGCCGGAATACTTCGTATCAACGGAAACTCGGTCTATCAATTCAATATGGATTCGATCCGAGATCTCTGAATATTGTTGAGAATGCTCATTGAATGAGCATTCTCAATATGATGCCTTGAAGAGGACTCGAACCTCCACGCTTTTTAGCACGAGATTTTGAGTCTCGCGTGTCTACCATTTCACCATCAAGGCATCTTGAAAGTGAGTCGTATTCCTTGAATATGATATCTATCTAGTGTGATGGATGGAATCCATGCCAAAGGTGGATTGTTGGAGTCTTTCTATCGATCGGTCATATTATCTAGGCCTGAGTCGGACATCCAATTGCTTCGATTTGCATTATCCGGAGGATATCTTATATCTATCAAAAAGATGTACAATCAAACCTACTTCTCGATTCCATAGAAGCCCAAAGAAGTGAATATGGTACCCAACTAACGAGAGATATGTAAGAGATATGGAAAAAGCAGGTCCGA